AGATTCATACTATAACCACGATGATTCAATAAAACCTTAAAGCTAAGTCCAATGATTCCCTGAGTAAAAACCATTGTATCATCACTTATTCAATGAATATTAATAATGAATATTAATTAAATTAATAGATATATATCATAAAATGACTGAAAATCCAAAGAAATAGTTCTTCTTAAACTAAGCAAAGCATAAAGAGGCGTTTGAAAGAAGAAAAATCTTTCAATTTATACTTAATTCTTTGCATTTTTTTAGTCCGGCCGCGGGGTCTGAATATTAAGTATGAATCATAGTTTAAATATTTCGTGCTCCATTTCATATATTCCGTGTTTCAGATAATAGACTAAATATCCGACGCGATAAAACACATCTCTATGAAGATGGCAGACCCATTCTCTGTACTATCAATAGGATCAATTCTAACAAGTCACACACTCATATTCCGAACTACAGAAACAAAGAAATTCCGCGGTCGAACTACCAAAATCAAAAGAAATATATAAATTATGGGCTAGAAATCCGAGCCCCCTAAAGGATTCACTTTGTATTGAAAAGCTAAGACTTCATAGTTCTTGTGATCTTCTAATTCATTGAAATTCCGTCCAGTAAAACGGAAGAATTATAAATCTCCAAAATAATAGATAGGAATATCGCAAATAGAGCCATTGCGACACCCATCAAAGGAGTGGTTCCCCATCCAGGAGCTACTTTACCATATTCCGAATTCAATGGTTTCAATAAACTCCCTACATTTGTTGGTCTTGGACCAGATCTGGAATTACTCTCAACGGTTTGTGTAGCCATAAATCCTATTGTTTTAATTAAGATCTGTTGACTTTGTATACTATTCCGTTGTAAATAAACGATCTTATCATAGATCCATTGTGGTCTTGAAATTTTATAATAATGGAAACAGCAACCCTAGTCGCCATCTCTATATCTGGTTTACTTGTAAGTTTTACTGGGTATGCCTTATATACCGCTTTTGGGCAACCCTCTCAACAACTAAGAGATCCATTCGAGGAACACGGGGACTAGTTCTAGTTAAAGTACTAAGCCTCCCGATATCGGGAGGCTTAGTACTTCAATTGAGAAAATGAAAAATCATTTATTTCACCTTTTTCGTTGGAACTTTAGGGGGTTCTCGAAAAAAGATAGCGAAAAAAATTATCCCTAGAGTCGAGACTAAAAGGAATGTATAAACCAATGCTTCCATAGATTCGATCGTGATTTACAATTATAGCTTCCATACCTGTTTATTTTGGATCATCTCCTAGCTAAAGAAAGAGCAAAAGTCAAAGAAAAAAAGTAGATTCGAAAGATACGAGAACAATGTTATATTATATCAGACTACTTGTCTTTTTGTAGTTGGATCTCCAAGTTTTTGGAATGCGCCAAATTCTACTTGAGCATCCAAATCTGGGTCAATACCAGCAAAAACATCTCTGAATAAGGTTCGAGCACCATGCCAAATGTGTCCGAAGAAAAAGAGCAAAGCAAACGAAGCATGTCCAAAAGTAAACCAACCCCTCGGACTGCTACGAAAAACACCATCAGATTTCAAAGTAGCACGATCTAATTCAAAAATTTCACCCAATTGAGCGCGTCTAGCATATTTTTTAACAGTAGCAGGATCACTATAACTAACTCCGTTAAGTTCGCCGCCGTAGAACTCAACAGTTACACCTACTTGTTCAACACTATACTTTGATTCTGCCCTTCTAAAAGGAACATCAGCTCTAACAATTCCGTCTCCATCTACCAAAACAACTGGAAATGTTTCGAAAAAGGTAGGCATACGACGTACAAAAAGTTCACGCCCTTCCTTATCTCTAAAGATGGGGTGTCCTAACCATCCAACAGCTATTCCATCCCCGTTGTCCATTGAGCCTGCTCTGAATAACCCCCCCTTTGCCGGATTATTCCCAATGTAATCATAAAAAGCAAGTTTTTCCGGAATTTTAGACCAAGCTTCTGAGAAACTTTGATTTTCAGCGAGTCCAGCACTAACTCTTCTATATATTTCTTGCTGGAAGTATCCCTGATCCCATTGATAACGAGTGGGACCAAATAATTCGATGGGGGTAGTTGCTGAACCATACCACATAGTTCCAGCAACTACAAAAGCAGCAAAAAAGACAGCAGCGATACTACTGGAAAGGACGGTTTCAATATTGCCCATACGTAATCCTTTGTATAGACGTTGAGGCGGACGAACACTAAGATGAAATAGGCCCGCTAATATGCCCAACGTACCCGCTGCAATATGATGAGAGGCTATTCCGCCCGAAACAAACGGATCAAAACCTTCCACACCCCACGCTGGATTTACAGATTGTACTTTTCCAGTTAGTCCATAAGGATCGGACACCCATATTCCAGGGCCATACAAACCTGTTACATGAAATGCGCCAAAACCAAAACAAGCCACCCCTGACAGAAATAAATGAATTCCAAAAATCTTGGGCAAATCCAAAGACGGTTTTCCTGTACGTTCATCAGTAAATATTTCTAGATCCCAATACACCCAATGCCAAATAGCTGCTAAGAAGCACAAGCCAGAAAACACAATATGCGCTCCGGCCACACCTTCGTAACTCCAAATGCCTGAATTCGTTACAGCCCCCCCTGTGATACTCCAACCACCCCACGAATTAGTTATTCCTAAACGAGTCATGAAGGGTATAACGAACATACCTTGTCTCCACATTGGATCAAGAACGGGATCAGAAGGATCAAAAACGGCTAATTCATATAGAGCCATTGAACCAGCCCAACCAGCAACCAGAGCTGTATGCATTATATGGACAGCAATCAACCGACCGGGATCATTCAATACAACGGTATGAACACGATACCAAGGCAAACCCATGGAAATACCCCTTTTTATCAAAGAAAGATAAAGACTATGTAACTTTATTGCATTTTAAAAACGATACTATGGACCTCCCCCCTTCAGTGGATTCTCTCCGAGCAGGAGATAATATTTGTTCTCTTCTGCTGGCAATAATCAAACAATTCTGTTCGTAGGAACAAAGAGAAGCAGATCTATTCTATACCCGATAAGCCCCAATACGCAATGGGGGGTTGAGCCCATTTTCTATGAGTGAATCCATCCATACTTAGTCATCATTCGAAAGACCTATTTGTAATAATTTTAGTTACTTTATTAATTCTGTCTTCCTTTCTGACCATGGCTAAAATGAATAACGGCCAATTTTTATGAAGACAATTAAACCCATTATTACGTTTCCACATCAAAGTGAAATATAGTACTTCATTTTTAAAAATGCCTATTGGTGTTCCAAAAGTACCTTTTCGAAGTCCTGGAGAGGAAGATGCATCTTGGGTTGACGTATAGTGCGGCTTGTCAGATATATTGGGTCATATGGGATTTCCCCGTTCTCTCCCTCGATCGAGATATCCCTTGTTTCACCCAATCAATTTATTTAAAATTTGGAGCGTGAAGTGCAATTAGATCCGTTTTGGGGGGATCCAGATTAATATTACCATCTCAATAAAACTTATTTATGGTTGGCTTGGTTGGACCAAGAAAATGAAGTATCCAGGCTCCGTTTAGAAAAAACCCAATTAGTAATAGATCGGCGATTACTACTTGTATCATAAACGATTTGATTATTAAATATGAAATTAGTTTATTATTAAATTAGAAAGAGGGGTGATCTCAAAGTGTTAATTAATCGAATAGAATAATATGCTGAATACCTCAAATATTTGACGGAAGAAAGACATCAAATGAATTAAAAAAAGAAGTGGTATTGGGAGCATTTATCCTATATGTGCAAATAGAAATCGGGGAAATCTTTACCTGGAGTAGAGCATAAACCTAAAAAAATGGAAGGGGCCCCTTCAGGAACAAGAAAATTACATCGTAATTTGGATTGGATCTCGATGAAACACTATATCAATGAGAAGTTTGTTTGATAAGTGTAGTGAATTTAGTATTATAGGTTATAGAAAAACGAGCAAAAACTTATCTTTTTTTTATGAAAGAAAAAAGGGTTCCTTTGTTAAAAGTTAGATAGAACCTACTTTAAGCCAAAATAAAGGGGCTGGAATCTTATACATTGATATTTTTCCGCGATTTTTTGAACCGTATGCGTCAAAAGGTGCATGTACGGTTCCTAAGGGATAGTTTTTTATCCTAATCAACCGACTTTATCGAGAAAGATTGCTTTTTTTAGGCCAAGAGGTTGATAGTGAGATCTCAAATCAACTTATTGGTCTTATGGTATATCTCAGTATAGAGGATGATACCAAAGATCTCTATTTGTTTATAAATTCTCCCGGAGGATGGGTAATACCCGGAGTAGCTATTTACGATACTATGCAATTTGTAAGACCAGATGTACATACAATATGCATGGGATTGGCCGCTTCAATGGGATCCTTTATCCTGGTCGGAGGAGAAATTACCAAACGTCTAGCATTCCCTCACGCTTGGCGCCATTGAGTTTTTTATTTGAAAGAAAAAAAGACTATGCCTTAGCAGGAATATTAAGTAATAATAGCATGGCACTTCGAATTTGATATGAGAAAACTCTCTCTTTTTTTTTTTTTTACATTAAATTATGTATCGAAAGAGTAGTATGAGATAATAAGATATTCCGATTTTATCTTATCTATGGGGATAAGCGTCACAAACTTTTTTTTTGTTTTCACACCGGAAGGATTTTAACAATATTTATTTTTTATAGAAAAGATTCATTTTTTGCCTTAGCTCAAAAAAACTTTGGGATTGCTGAATCACAGACGAAATAAATATATAAAGCAACGGAACCATCATAGTATTTTTTAACTCCCCCGAAAGGAAACGAAAGGAAGGGTGGTAATTGGATCATTTACCGATCTGCGTCTGATAGATCCTAGATTTTCTCTTTAGTGGCTGTAAGGTAAAAGTAAATTCCATTAGAGAGCCGTATGCACTGCACAAAAAATGCCCGTACGGTTCTTCAATTCTTTTTTGTTTTTTTGTTTGCACCTCATCATCCTGCAAGATAGAGAAACCATTTTTTTAGCATCAGGGTAATGATTCACCAACCCGCAGCCTCTTTTTATGAGGCACAAACGGGAGAATTTATCTTGGAAGCGGAAGAACTACTGAAACTGCGCGAAACCATCACAAGGGTTTATGTACAAAGAACGGGCAAACCCTTATGGGTTGTATCCGAAGATCTGGAAAGAGATGTTTTTATGTCAGCAACAGAAGCCCAAGCTCATGGAATTGTTGATCTTGTAGCGGTTGAATGAAGGATTTCGCTGAAATCCCTACTATTGTTGTGTTGAGATTTTCCTTATATTCTTACCGGGTTTAATATTCTATTAAATATATTTAAAAATAAAAGCGATTCATAATCATCCGGTTAGGATCGATCTCAACCAGCCTATTATGTATACGATACAGCATGCCAACCATTAAGCAACTTATTAGAAACACACGACAGCCAATAAGAAATGTCACGAAATCCCCCGCTCTTCGGGGATGTCCTCAGCGCCGAGGAACATGTACTAGGGTGTATGTGCGACGCGTTTAGATCATGAGCTAGGACTGGGACACAAAAAAAAGACAAACTGTATGTTTCCAGTATCAATGATCAATCAATACCAGTGAATAGGATAGAAATAGAATATGAATAGGATAGGATACAATGGAAGAATTCCACTCACTATCTACAAATCAAAAAGATCCTTTATCTCCCTGTGTATTCAATTTATGGTTTCCATTGGTGCAAATCCAATCACCTGAATTTAAGATGAGAAGCAATTCCCCTTTGGTAAGAAATGGTTATCCATTAAGCGGGGGAAATATATAAGCAGAAAAATTATGTTCCCACTCTTGCAAAAACGGACTAACAGGGTCAGCTACCTAGCTAACTTTCATAATTAAATACCGTTACTGTATGGGTTAGATCTCATTGTGAAAGACCTATTACTAAATAATATAATTCATGGGTAGAGCCAAAGGATGTGAACTGTACAAGTTACCAATAATATTGATTAAATGAAGGAAGGGGTTCCGGTGTATAGAAAGGACCTCACCGTTTAAGAAGTAACCATAGAAACGATGGAACCACTATTTCTTTATCCATTTAAATTTTATTTTTCTATTTACTATGTTTTGCTAGTATCAATCAATTTTTTAGTTAGCGGTGAAACGAAAAATATATATATATATAGTGGTCGGGGAGGTTATAGTAGCCAAAGCCATTGGAATTTTTATTTTATACATTGGAAGAATCTGTTTTGTTATTAATCGACCAGTAAAGAGGAAAATAATAACTAAAAGAACGGAAATCAATTAGTTATTCATCAAAGTTTCATTTATTCAATGACCAGAATTAGACGAGGATATGTAGCTCGTAAACGTAGAACAAAAATCCGTTTATTTGCATCAAGCTTTGGGGGGGCTCATTCAAGACTTACTCGAACTATTACTCAACAAAAAATAAGAGCTTTGGTTTCTGCTCATCGGGATAGAGATAGGCAAAAGAGGGATTTTCGTCGTTTGTGGATCACTCGGATAAATGCAGTAATTCGCGAAAATAAAGTATCCTATAGTTATAGTAGATTCATAAATGATCTGTACAAGAGTAAATTGATTCTTAATCGTAAAATACTTGCACAAATAGCTATATTAAATAGGAATTGTCTTTATATGATTTCTAATGAGATCATAGAGGATTGTAAGGAATTTACCGAAAAACTTAAATGACATTCCCCGGAGAATGAACTCCGGGCAGATATAGTATAAATTAGTATAAGAAAAAATTGATAAGATGATAAAGTCGTCAAAATGAGTGAACGCGCTCAAACAAAAAAACTTTTATTTTTCCCCGATTCTTTTTTTTTTTTTTGTTACAACACGAAAATAAAATTTAGATTTGATTATTTTTCGAACGCAATATCCAGCTGGGTTTGAGTTCATATCATATTGGAATTTTGATTTGATTGAAGAGTAAGCCTATTTATTTCTGGTTCTAAAACCAGTAGTTCGAGTGGTCGACTCGGTTCTTTCAAACTGTTTCTCGTTATTAAGAAAAGGTAACAAAGATAAAATGCGAGCTTGTTTTATAGCAATAGTAATTAATCGTTGTTGTTTCAAGGTCAATCTATTCACGCGTCTAGATAAAATTTTTCCTTGTTCACTAATAAACCGACTAATTAAACTCATATTTCTATAATCAATTCGATCCCCCGATTGGATCGGGGGCAAACGCCTACGAGAAGATCGTTTGGATTTAAGAAAGGGTCGCTTGGATTTATCCATGGTTTGTTTGTTCCTTATCCCTGAAAATACTATTTCTTAGTTCTAATTCTTTTTTTTTAGATCCAACTGAAATAGAAGAAATAGAAATTAGGATTTATTTTAGTTATATTAAAATATATATTATATATATAATATGTCATTTTTAACGTTCCTTGGAAGAGTGACAAACAGACCTGCATTCGATCTATTTCTTTATCTCCCCATGAACCGTATGTTTGTAACAATAAGGACAGAATTTTTTCAATTCCAATCGACTCGGCGTATTGTGTCGATTCTTTTGGGAAATATATCTGGAAATGCCCGTTGATTCTTTATTAACCCCGTTTCGGACACAACTGGTACATTCCAAAATAACCGTTACTCGGACATCTTTACTCTTGGCCATGAACCCCCTTTGGTTTTTGATTCGTTCAACTCTTCCATCTCTAAATCGAATTATGAAAGATTTCGTTGCAATCACTAGAGTAATAGTAAATAATAAGGAATACAATTATTTCAAACTATATTTCTAATTGCAGTACAGTATCTTAGTTAACTATTTTGTATGATACTGTTGCCCTAGGATCACATTTCCATTCCCGTTCTCACTCTATTATAATATAAATTTAAGCCGGAATTTTCGCTGAGATTGAATAGACTTTAGTCTTTTTCAAAAAAAAATAGCAATTAATTAGTTACAGCTATTTGATTTGATTGTATCTCTAATCCCCTTCCCGTATCAATAACTAAAATGAAAAAAAGGGGAATGTCAACGCATCGGGGAATAAACGATTGATCTCTATTAATAAACCTGCTAAAGATGCGAACCATAGAGTACTTAGTACTGGTGCCACGGAAAGATATGTTTTTAGATCTCGCATTGAAAATCCTCCTTCTTTTTGTTTTTAACGTCTCATATGGGTATATATAAGTCTTTTATTATTTTATTATATGTTATACAATATGTTATATGACATGAGCCCCCCCAAAAAAAGAAGAAATGACACTAAAAATTGTATATATCAATGGAAGAAATAACACTATGGAAAAGAAGACAGGGATTCTCTACAATGAAACTGTAGATCAATTGAAAGGGATGTAGCGCAGCTTGGTAGCGCGTTTGTTTTGGGTACAAAATGTCACGGGTTCAAATCCTGTCATCCCTACCTATACTTTAGTTCTCCTATGAGCAGTAAGGAGGAATAAATTGAGATCAATTAAATTGGACATACATAATCTTTCTTTCATTTTTAGTTTAGAAACGCTATATTATATATATACATGCAAGGTGTATTGGGGTTCAAAAAAATTGTGATAATGATAAGAAAGCGCTCTTAGTTCAGTTCGGTAGAACGTGGGTCTCCAAAACCCGATGTCGTAGGTTCAAATCCTACAGAGCGTGCGTGATTCCGTTCTTGTTAGGTCAAATTCTGATTGCTGTTGAAGTTAGCGACCTTATTTCAGTGGAATTTGACCTCCTGTGGATTAAGGAGGAGGTCACTAAAAAAAAAAATGATTAATTTAATTAATCAAAGGTCCGACTGATCACCGCGCCTGTATTGTAAATATGCAGTTACGAATAATCCAGCCAAAGTAATCGGAATTAAACCTAATACGATTCCAAATAGAAAAACTTCAATCATTTTAATTTTTTTGGAAAGGGAAAAAATATAAGTAATATCTATCCCTCAATATTAATACGAATTGCCCATAAATCTCAATGACTAATAAATGGCAATTGACACGGTAAGGAACTATAGAATACATGGAATCCTAAAGAATCTTTTTCGAGATTGTTCATTCAATTTTTAAAAAATCAATTTATTTAAAATTTTAAATAAGTCGTATCTTGCTTAGACCAATAAATAAAGCGGAGGTTATAGTTGAAGCCGCTAGTAGAAAACCGAAATAACTAGTTATAGTAGGCATAAAGGAGCTAAATGAAATATGTTCTTTTTATACATATGGTTAAAAAGCACTTACCTAAGTTTAAATTTTTGAAAGAAAAGATATGAAGATAAGCACAAATACCAATTGAAAGAATGAAAGTTTTTAATTAGTGGTATAGTTAGAGACAGCCTTAACAAGGATAGAATACAAAGATAGAATGACAGGGGTACAAAAAGAAATGGATTCATCATCTGTCGATCCCGTAATTCCGAATCAAGAGAGTTGTTGGGCAACTTCCTGAGTAAACATACTAATAACTGTCTTGTGTAACTTCATTGAAAAACGAAACTCTCTTTGAATCATTATGGAATAAAATTCGAAAATAATTAATAATTTGATTTTTTTTTAGATTCTCCATTTAGTCTTTCTATATTATAAAGACCATCCTTGTATTTAGGTCAAGAAAGAACCTTTAGATCTAATACAATACAACAATGCGCATATCCCTAATATTGAAATATTGATTAGTACACTTATTTTCTTCGTTTTTTTCTTTCTTTCGTCGAATACTATCGACCACTCTTACCTTTACCGGACAGCTAAGCAATTATTTCAAATAAACAAAAAAAGAGTCCAAACAAACCTCGTCTCTAATCACGCATACAATTTAGAAAACTTAATTTATAGATTTACCATATAATTGAATTGTGTGAATATTAGAATCTCCTTCATGAATTATTAGAAACCAACTGGTCCTATTCACATTTTACCTGATCTTCAATTTAGATTCCGAAGCCAATCCAATAATGAAGAAAACTAGGAATCCAAGGAATTTTCTAATGGCGT